ACATATAATGTTTACGAACATAATTCTATACATGTTTATTACAATGTAGTACATTATATTTTAGTACATATTATGTATATAGTACATTATATTTTAGTACATATTATGTATATAGTACATTATATTTTAGTACATATTATGTATATAGTACATTATATTTTAGTACATATTATGTATATAGTACATTATATTTTAGTACATATTATGTATATAGTACATTATATTTTAGTACATATTATGTATATAGTACATTATATTTTAGTACATATTATGTATATAGTACATTATATTTTAGTACATATTATGTATATAGTACATTATATTTTAGTACATATTATGTATATAGTACATTATATTTTAGTACATATTATGTATATAGTACATTATATTTTAGTACATATTATGTATATAGTACATTATACTTTAGTACATATTATGTATATAGTACATTATATTTTAGTACATATTATGTATATAGTACATTATATTCTAGTACATATTATGTATACAGTACATTATATTTTAGTACATATTATGCATATAGTACATTAATAATAAAGAATGATCTTATTAACCTGACATCAAAATTTTATCCAAATTCAATGACCGTATGTTTTAATACAATAAATCAATTCTTTTCATCATAAAAAAATTAAACTTTACACATGGGAATTCGAATATACTATGATTTAATAAATTCATATCTTTAAATACCATTTAAAGCAATAAAGGACATCAATCAGTTACCTGACATCGTCTTTTATCACCCCTAAAAATTTATCGTTACAACTCAAACTAACAATACCAGAATTATCCTTCAAGTGATTAAATACAAACATATAAGAACAAATTTTCCGTCCAATTGAATGATCCCCATACCATCACAACCCCAAATCATGAAGACAAGAAACTTAAAAAATAATAATCAACAACTTATTGCTTTACATATCATGTTTTTCACTCAAAATGACTTATCTAGCCCATAATCTCTAAGATTCACTCTTGCTTGAAGCAAGAATTTTCATATACCGTTTACAAAACTGAAAAAGACCTTTAAGAGTCCACTAACTTAACTTAACTATCCTTTACCAACTTCCTCTATCTCAACTAATCATGAATACAACATGAATTTGCTAGACAAAATTCTACTCAAGGATCTGACAAGAAGCCTATGTTCTAGACCAGAGATCCCATGCCAACTGCGCAATTGCATAAAACCTTGACGTTTATGGCATCCACCCGGGCTATCAAATTTTAATCTACTCCTTTCTCTCCTTTAGAGGCCTGCCATGAATCTCTCCGGACTTTAATTGATTAGTAACCACAACTGGTTTCTAAAGGGCATTTGTGATGCACACGGTATCAACCCCCTAGGTCTAGGCATTAATTGACATACACCATTCACAAAAAAAGGGGGGGGGAGGTGTAAGGCGAAGGACTTCGGGTCCACCATCTAGATGGTCCCCTGGACCTCGGTTCTCTCGATTACGTTAAGATGATGGACCCTCAGCCTCACCTTACACCATTTTGGGGGCCGATAGCGTTGGTTTCGTAATCGGTCGGCTCAATGTACCTTCGGGGGCGAACATAAGAGACCTCCGCTCATTCGACTAGAGGATTACTTAAACCTTCAGAATTAACATTGACCACACACCAGCCAATCATGATTTATTCAGCTTCACAACAAGCTTTATAAATTCCTATAAATGCTTTAAGACATACCTGCATAATTAAAGACCTTAAATCAAGATGAACAACAGAAGTATGAAGAATCTGATAAAGAAAAGGTATTAAACGCATCACCCAAATAAATCACTGTATCTATAAGATCATGTCTGGTTGACAAACATTCTTCCATAATCTTAATTTAATTTGATTGTCTAGACTTAAAAAATTATGGTTCCGCCCATGGCCTCAACTTGAATGATGAAGAAAATCAATGATTATCCACATATCATGATGGTGGTCGTTATACATAGGTAGTGCTAGACAACAAACTAACACTGTAAATAAGGACAAACACTTAAATTAAGTTTTACATAACACAAGCAAAGGACCCCTTGAGTAGTGTATTTCAAGCATATTATGAATGCACGAAGTACATAGATCAGACATCTCTCCTTTTTCCCCCCCCTTTTGAAAAAAAAAAATTTTTCTCCTTCCCCCCCCCCTCCCCCCCCACATTAGTCTTTTCTTCACATCTTAACCCCCCCCCGAATTAAGTATTTGAAAAGTTTTACATGAGGTTTTTATTTTTTCGCCCAGCTCATCTCATCCCCAGTCTCCGACCAGAGCACTCTCGATTTTATCAGCCAACGAAACAGACTCATAAAATTTTTTATTTTCTCCCTGTATAATTCCGGTCTTCTAACCCCCTTTTCTGAGACTCTTTCGAACATTCTCTTAATTTTTTTTATGCTAATCTACGAAACAGACTCATAAAATTCTTTATTTTCTCCCTGTATAATTCCGGTCTTCTAACCCCCTTTTCTGAGACTCTTTCGAACATTCTCTTAATTCTTTTTATGCTAATCTACGAAACAGACTCATAAAATTCTTTATTTTCTCCCTGTATAATTCCGGTCTTCTAACCCCCTTTTCTGAGACTCTTTCGAACATTCTCTTAATTTTTTTTATGCTAATCTACGAAACAGACTCATAAAATTCTTTATTTTCTCCCTGTATAATTCCGGTCTTCTAACCCCCTTTTCTGAGACTCTTTCGAACATTCTCTTAATTTTTTTTATGCTAATCTACGAAACAGACTCATAAAATTCTTTATTTTCTCCCTGTATAATTCCGGTCTTCTAACCCCCTTTTCTGAGACTCTTTCGAACATTCTCTTAATTTTTTTTATGCTAATCTACGAAACAGACTCATAAAATTCTTTATTTTCTCCCTGTATAATTCCGGTCTTCTAACCCCCTTTTCTGAGACTCTTTCGAACATTCTCTTAATTTTTTTTATGCTAATCTACGAAACAGACTCATAAAATTCTTTATTTTCTCCCTGTATAATTCCGGTCTTCTAACCCCCTTTTCTGAGACTCTTTCGAACATTCTCTTAATTTTTTTTATGCTAATCTACGAAACAGACTCATAAAATTCTTTATTTTCTCCCTGTATAATTCCGGTCTTCTAACCCCCTTTTCTGAGACTCTTTCGAACATTCTCTTAATTTTTTTTACGCTAATCTACGAAACAGACTCATAAAATTCTTTATTTTCTCCCTGTATAATTCCGGTCTTCTAACCCCCTTTTCTGAGACTCTTTCGAACATTCTCTTAATTTTTTTATGCTAATCTACGAAACAGGCTCATAAAATTCTTTATTTTCTCCCTGTATAATTCCGGTCTTCTAACCCCCTTTTCTGAGACTCTTTCGAACATTCTCTTAATTTTTTTTATGCTAATCTACGAAACAGGCTCATAAAATTCTTTATTTTCTCCCTGTATAATTCCAGTCTTCTAACCCCCTTTTCTGAGACTCTTTCGAACATTCTCTTAATTTTTTTTATGCTAATCTACGAAACAGGCTCATAAAATTCTTTATTTTCTCCCTGTATAATTCCAGTCTTCTAACCCCCTTTTCTGAGACTCTTTCGAACATTCTCTTAATTTTTTTTATGCTAATCTACGAAACAGGCTCATAAAATTCTTTATTTTCTCCCTGTATAATTCCAGTCTTCTAACCCCCTTTTCTGAGACTCTTTCGAACATTCTCTTAATTTTTTTATGCTAATCTACGAAACAGGCTCATAAAATTCTTTATTTTCTCCCTGTATAATTCCGGGCTTCTAACCCCCTTTTCTGAGACTCTTTCGAACATTCTCTTAATTTTTTTTATGCTAATCTACGAAACAGGCTCATAAAATTCTTTATTTTCTCCCTGTATAATTCCGGTCTTCTAACCCCCTTTTCTGAGACTCTTTCGAACATTCTCTTAATTTTTTTTATGCTAATCTACGAAACAGGCTCATAAAATTCTTTATTTTCTCCCTGTATAATTCCGGTCTTCTAACCCCCTTTTCTGAGACTCTTTCGAACATTCTCTTAATTTTTTTTATGCTAATCTACGAAACAGGCTCATAAAATTCTTTATTTTCTCCCTGTATAATTCCAGTCTTCTAACCCCCTTTTCTGAGACTCTTTCGAACATTCTCTTAATTTTTTTTATGCTAATCTACGAAACAGGCTCATAAAATTCTTTATTTTCTCCCTGTATAATTCCAGTCTTCTAACCCCCTTTTCTGAGACTCTTTCGAACATTCTCTTAATTTTTTTTATGCTAATCTACGAAACAGGCTCATAAAATTCTTTATTTTCTCCCTGTATAATTCCAGTCTTCTAACCCCCTTTTCCGAGACTCTTTCGAACATTCTCTTAATTTTTTTATGCTAATCTACGAAACAGGCTCATAAAATTCTTTATTTTCTCCCTGTATAATTCCGGTCTTCTAACCCCCTTTTCTGAGACTCTTTCGAACATTCTCTTAATTTTTTTTATGCTAATCTACGAAACAGGCTCATAAAATTCTTTATTTTCTCCCTGTATAATTCCGGTCTTCTAACCCCCTTTTCTGAGACTCTTTCGAACATTCTCTTAATTTTTTTTATGCTAATCTACGAAACAGGCTCATAAAATTCTTTATTTTTCTAATTTCAAGACAAGAGGACTCAAACCTCCACCTCTGACCCCCAAAGCCAGCATTCTGCCTAAACTATGTCTTGTTCACTTTTAAAGGAAAACAGCTATTCCCCTGGTCTTAGGCTCCAGCCCTTCTTGGTGCAACTCCAAGTAAAAGTTCACCCCTGTAGCTTAAACAAAGCATCGGTCTTGTAAGCCGAAGACTGTAAATTAAACCCTACCAGAGGTTTAACTAGCTTATGTAGCTTAAACTCAAAGCACAGTGCTGAAGACGCTGTTATGGGACCTAGAAACCCCCGTAAGCACAAAGGTTTGGTCCTAGCCTTATTGTCAACTGTAGCTTAACTTACACATGCAAGTATCAGCAAACCAGTGAAAAAGCCCTTAATCCCAAAGAAAAAGGAGCCGGTATCAGGCACTCTTTAGCCCACAACACCTAGCCCAGCCACACCCCCAAGGGTACTCAGCAGTGATTAAAATTGCCAATAAGCGCAAGCTCGAACCAGTTAAAGCTCCCAGGGTCGGCCAACCCGGTGCCAGCCGCCGCGGATACACCGACAGCAGGACCCAAATTGACAGTCAACGGCGTTAAGCGTGATTAAAGACACCAAATAAATTAAAGTTAAGCAAAGCACTGTTGTCATACACTTTTGCCCAGAAAAACTCAAAAACGAAAGTTACTTTAATCTTATCTTGACTACACGACAGCTAAAAAAACAAACTGGGATTAGATACCTCACTATGTTTAGCCGTAAATAAACTCACAACAAATCGCCAAAGGATTACAAGCGAAAGCTTAAAACTTAAAGGACTTGACGGTGTCTCATCCCACTAGAGGAGCCTGTCCTATAATCGATAACCCCCGATAAACCCGACTGCTTTTTGCCTATCAGCCTGTATACCTCCGTCGAAAGCTTACCTCTTGAGAGATAATGTAGTGAGCAAACAGACTTTTCCGCCTCAATGTCAGGTCAAGGTGCAGCCAACAAAGCAGCAGAGATGGGCTACAGTTTTTCCCAAAACAAACGGATGACCCTATTAAACGGGCTCAGAAGGTGGATTTAGAAGTAAAAAGAAGTCATAGTATTCTTTTTAATTAGGTCCTGAGACAAGTACACACCGCCCGTCACCCTCTTCAAATTTATATTTCTTGATATTTAACTACCTTTACCCTTCCAGAAGAGGCAAGTCGTAACAAGGTAAGCGTACTGGAAAGTGCGCTTGGAAACAAAGTGTAACTTAATTAAAGTAACTCGCTTACACCGAATATATATTTGTTTAACTCAAATCACTTTGTTACCCTAACTAAAGCTCTACATACAATTAAATAGCAAAGCCACCAAAATTACCCTCAACAAAACATTTTATCTGTTTAGTACAGGCGAAAGAAAAATAACCAAGAAGCCCAATAAGTACCGCAAGGGAACAATGAAATACTAATTAAACATTCAAGTAAAATAAAGCAAAGATTAAATCTTGTACCTTTTGCATCATGGTCTAGCAAGTCTAATTAAGCTAAACGAGCTTATGCTTAAACCCCCGAAACTTAGTGAGCTACTTCAGAACAGCCGCAGGGCCAACCCTCGTCTGTAGCAAAAGACCGGGAAAATTCTCAAGTAGAGGCGACAAACCTATCGAACTAAGATATAGCTGGTTTCTAGGGAAAAGGATTTAAGTTCAACCTAAAGCTTCGTATGCCATCTATCATACTCCTAAGCTTTAGAGCCATTCAAATAAGGAACAGCTTATTTGAAAAAGGACACAACCTTGACAATAGGGTAATTCTTCATAAAAATAAACCAGTAGGCCTAAAAGCAGCCACCTAAAACAGCGTTAAAGCTTCCTTTACTTTTTATTTAATCCCTCTACTTAACAGAAACCCTTAACCAATACCTAGTACTTCTATACACGTATAGAACTTATTATGCTAGAACTAGTAACAAGAAGAAGACCTTCTCCTGTATGTAAGCTTAACCCAGAATAAACAAATTACTGGACATTATCGCCTTAGAACCACTAGCTTTAACACAACAAGAAAAACCCCCTAAACAAAGCGTTAATCTTACACAAGAACATACCAGGAAAAATTAAAAGAAGAGGAAGGAACTCGGCAAAATTAGTCCCGCCTGTTTACCAAAAACATCGCCTCTTGCCCACTTATAAGAGGTCCAGCCTGCCCATTGATAAATTTAACGGCCGCGGTATTCTGACCGTGCGAAGGTAGCACAATCACTTGTTCTCTAAATAAGGACTAGTATGAACGGCATTACGAGGACTTTACTGTCTCCCCCCTCTAATTAGTGAAACTGATCTCCCCGTGAAAAAGCAGGGATTTACTTATAAGACGAGAAGACCCCATGGAGCTTTAAACCTAAGCTAATTGTTAACATTTCTCCACAAAACACAGCAAACTATAGACTTTTGGTTTTTGGTTGGGGCAACCGCGGAGAAAAACTAACCCTCCGTAATGAACGAGTCTCCTCTCTAAGCTCTGAATAACCACTCTAACCATCAAAAACTTGATATTCTTGACCCATCAAAACGCATGAACAATGAACCAAGTTACCCTGGGGATAACAGCGCAATCCATTATTAGAGTTCATATCGACTTTTGGGTTTACGACCTCGATGTTGGATCAGGATATCCAAGTGGTGCAGCCGCTACTAAAGGTTCGTTTGTTCAACGATTAAAATCCTACGTGATCTGAGTTCAGACCGGAGTAATCCAGGTCGGTTTCTATCTATAAAGAGATTGTTCTAGTACGAAAGGACCGGATGATCGTGGCCAATATTCATACAAGCCACAGCCCATATTATGCCATAAACTTAATTTTTATCTACTAACTAGTTTTAGAAAATAACCATTGACGAGGCAGAACCTGGCCATGCAAAAGATCTAAGCCCTTTCACTAGGGGTTCAAATCCCCTCGTCAATTTTATGTCCACTTTACCTGTAATCCTACCACCTATCCTTTATATTTTACCTATTCTTCTAGCAGTGGCCTTCTTCACTCTTATTGAACGCAAAGTTCTCGGATACATACAACATCGAAAAGGTCCCAACATCATCGGACCTTTCGGTATTCTTCAACCCATCGCAGACGGGGTAAAACTATTTATCAAAGAACCCATTCGCCCAGCAACTTCATCACAAATATTATTCTTATTAGCCCCCATGACAGCCCTCACCCTCGCCATAATTATATGAATCCCCATCCCAATGCCCACCCCTCTTTCGGACATAAACCTCGGAATACTATTTATCTTAGCAATTTCTAGTTTAATTGTTTATACCATCTTAACCTCTGGCTGAGCTTCAAACTCCAAATACGCCCTTATTGGAGCCCTCCGAGCCGTCGCCCAAACTATTTCTTATGAGGTAACCATAGCCCTCATTATTCTCTGCACCATCTTCTTCTCAGGCTCATTTTCTCTCTCAGGTTTCTTAACTTCACAAAAATTTTCATCTATTATCTTTCCTACTATTCCACTCGCAGCAATATGGCTTATTTCAATTCTAGCGGAAACCAATCGCGCCCCATTTGACCTCACAGAAGGGGAATCCGAGCTAGTTTCCGGCTTCAATGTTGAATACGCAGGCGGCCCATTTGCCCTATTCTTCTTAGCTGAATACGCCAACATCCTTATAATAAGCACCATTACAGTAATTATCTTCTTAGGCTCACTTCTCCCCATTTTAACACCAACTTTGTTAATCATATCTAAAGCCTCTGCTATATCACTGTTCTTTCTCTGAGTTCGAGCATCCTACCCACGATTTCGGTACGACCAACTCATGCACCTTGTATGGAAAAACTTCTTACCGCTAACATTAGCCCTCGTGCTCTGACACATTTCTCTCCCCCTATCCCTCTCAATCAACCCCCCATTCCTCTAAAATGAAAGCGTGCCCGAAAATTAAGGACCCCCTTGATAGGGGGGAAAATATGGGTTTAAACCCCATCACTTTCTTAGGAAAGTAGGAATTGAACCTACACCTGAGAGATCAAAACCCCCCGCACATCCCTTATACCATCTCCTAGTAAAGTCAGCTAAATAAGCTTTTGGGCCCATACCCCAAAAATGTTGGTTAATATCCTTCCTCTACTATATGCGCCCAATTGCCCTAACAGCATTTATCTTAAGCTTAATTGCCGGCACAACCATCACCCTCTCTAGTAATCACTGATTAATAGCTTGGATCGGACTAGAAATTAATACACTGGCCATCATTCCCCTAATAATATATATCCCACACCCTCGTTCAATCGAAGCCGCAATTAAATACTTTCTTACCCAATCAACAGCCTCAGCACTAATTTTATTTTCAGCCCTAAACAACGCCTGACTACTTGGAGAATGAGAAATCTCACACTCCTCTATCTTATTTTCTTCTACCCTCACTATTGCCCTCCTTACTAAACTTGGACTAGCACCAATGCATTTCTGAATACCAGAAGTTATTCAAGGAATTCCACTGCAAATTGGGATAATCCTATCGACCTGGCAAAAAATTGCCCCAATGATTCTTCTCACCCAAATAGCACAATCAGTCAATATGTACCTACTTACCATAATTGGCATCATCTCAATCCTTGTCGGAGGGTGAGGAGGGATAAATCAGACTCAAACACGAAAAATCTTAGCATACTCATCTATTGGCCACATAGGGTGAATTGTTTTAATCTGTAAATTTAACCCCAGCTTAGCCCTTTTCACCTTCTTTATTTATATTATTATAACAACAACCTTGTTCTATTCTTTCTCACTTTTATCTGCAATCAAAATCTCTAAACTCTCCACCGAATCATCAAAAACACCCACATTCCTAACAATACTCATACTCACCCTTCTCTCCCTCGGCGGTCTTCCCCCATTATCTGGGTTCTCACCTAAACTCCTCATCGTATCCGAGCTAGTAAAACAAAACTGCCACATCTTTGCCGCATTTTGCCTACTAGGGGCCCTTTTAGCCCTCTTCTACTACCTACGACTAACATACTACATAATCCTGACACTCCCCCCAACAATAACCTCTTACCCCACCCAATGACGACAATCATGTTTTGATAAATCTTTCCTCTCTGTTTTTATCTCATCATCTCTACTTCTTCTCCCAATTCTTCCATTCTTCTTTGAAAACTAGAAACTTAGGATAAAAGACCAAGAGCCTTCAAAGCCCTAAGCAGGGGTTTGAACCCCCTAGTTTCTGCCCACTAGAAAGGCGGGCCTCGATCCCGCAGAATCTTAGTTAACAGCTAAGCGCTCTAACCGGCAAGCCTCATTCTAAGCACGCTATCTATCCACTAACCCCTACCTCCAGCGAACATATTCACTTCTCCCGGTTTTTAAAAACGGGAGAAGCCCCGGAGGAATAAGGTTTGCGGGCGTCTTCCCGCATCTTCTGAATGCAACCCAGATTCTTTAATTAAGATAAAACCTTAAGTCCAAGCAGGCTCCCGCCTGCCTCTCGGGGTTTGCAACCCCACATGGTAACACCATTGGACTTCTTGGTGATGAGAGGACTAAAACCTCTGTCTTCAGGGCTACAACCCGCCGCCTACTAGGCTACATTACCTGTGATACTCACCCGATGAGTTTTTTCAACCAACCACAAAGACATTGGTACTTTATATCTTCTTTTCGGAGCTTGGGCCGGCATAATTGGGACCGGACTGAGCCTTTTAATTCGTGCTGAACTGAGCCAACCTGGGACCTTATTAGGTGATGACCAAATCTTCAATGTATTAGTTACAGCCCATGCTTTTGTAATAATTTTCTTTATAGTAATACCCATTCTGATTGGGGGCTTTGGGAATTGACTTGTCCCCCTAATAATTGGTGCCCCTGACATAGCGTTCCCTCGAATAAATAATATAAGCTTTTGACTTCTCCCACCATCATTCCTGCTTCTTCTAGCATCTTCTACAGTAGAGGCCGGGGTCGGAACAGGATGAACAGTCTACCCGCCCTTAGCCGGAAATATAGCCCACGCCGGACCATCTGTAGACCTAGCAATCTTTTCACTCCACCTAGCTGGTGTTTCTTCTATTCTCGGGGCAATTAACTTTATTACCACAATTATGAATATAAAACCCCCATCGGCCTCTCAACACCAAACACCTTTATTCGTATGATCAGTTTATATTACAGCTATTCTTCTCTTACTCTCTCTGCCAGTCCTAGCAGCCGGAATCACTATACTTCTCACAGATCGAAACTTAAACACCACATTCTTCGACCCTGCCGGTGGAGGAGACCCAATCCTCTACCAACACCTCTTCTGATTCTTTGGTCACCCGGAGGTCTATATCCTTATTCTCCCAGGCTTCGGAATTGTCTCCCATGTAGTTGCTGCTAGTTGCGGAAAAAAAGAACCATTCGGCTACATAGGAATAGTGTGAGCCATACTATCTATTGGACTACTAGGCTTTATTGTTTGGGCTCATCACATATTCACCACAGACCTGAACGTTGACACACGAGCCTATTTCACATCCGCTACTATAATTATCGCCATCCCAACTGGGGTAAAAGTTTTCAGCTGATTGGCAACCATGTACGGAGGGAATATTAAATGAGACGCCCCATTCCTATGGGCCCTCGGATTCATCTTCCTCTTTACTGTTGGCGGATTAACGGGAATTGTCCTAGCCAACTCTTCCTTAGACATTGTCCTTCACGATACTTACTACGTCGTAGCACATTTCCACTATGTCCTCTCTATGGGAGCTGTATTTGCAATTATAGCCGGATTCGTTTACTGATTTCCACTATTTACCGGATTTTCACTAAACGATTCCTGATCAAAAATTCAATTCTACATTATATTTATTGGGGTTAACTTAACCTTCTTCCCCCAACACTTTTTAGGTCTTGCAGGGATACCTCGACGATATTCTGACTACCCAGATGCTTATACCCTCTGAAATACTATCTCCTCAATTGGCTCAATAATTTCCCTCATCGGAGTAATAGTTCTTATATTTATCATTTGAGAAGCCTTTGTGTCCAAACGCCCAACCCCTGGAGTCAATTTCCCAGCCACTAACGTTGAATGACGACTAAATTTCCCACCGCACTACCACACCTTCGAAGAACCAGCCTTCTCAATTAAAATTTCTCGAGAAAGGAAGGAATTGAACCCCCCTTACCTGATTTCAAGCCAGGCACATACCCTCTCTGCCACTTTCTCTAGAAGTGTTAGTTAACTAATAACACAATCTTGTCAAGATTGAATTATAGACTAAGCCCCTATACTCTTCTTATGGCCCACCAAACCCAGTTAGGCTTCCAAGACGCAACCTCTCCAGTTATAGAGGAACTTCTTACATTCCACGATCACACTGTTATAGCTATACTTCTCATTAGCGCCCTAGTCTTTTATATTATCGCCACCCTCATCTCAACACGGTTAACCGGAATTAACGCCTCAGACGCTCAAGAGATTGAAATAGTCTGAACTATTCTGCCAGCGATTATCTTATTCTCTATTGCTCTACCATCATTACGAATTCTTTATCTCACTGATGAACTAAAAGACCCAGCCTTGACTATTAAAACAATCGGTCATCAATGATACTGAAGCTATGAATACTCAGACCTTTCTGACCTTAACTTTGACTCATACATAATTCCCACAAAAGACCTCCTTCCTGGACAATTTCGCCTACTTGAAGTAGATAATCGGATAATTGTCCCATCAGAAACCTCTGTCCGGGTTCTTATCACAGCAGAAGATGTCCTGCACTCCTGGACTATCCCATCCATAGGAATTAAAGCGGATGCCATTCCAGGCCGACTTAGTCAAGTCCCATTTGTTACCACCGGACCTGGGGTATTCTTTGGCCAATGTTCTGAAATCTGCGGAGCAAATCACAGCTTCATACCAATTGTTGCCGAATCAATTCCTCTAGACAATTTTTTGTCTTGATCTCAATCTAACCAATATTTATAACCCCAATCAACCTCACCAAAACCATTAAACCTAGCTTACCTCTCCACTAAGAAGCTTTAGGACAAGCAACAGCCTTTTAAGTTGTAGACAGGTGCCCCCAACCACCCTTAGTGAATGCCTCAACTCCTCCCAGGTCCATGATTTTATGTCTTTTTAGTATCATGAATTACTATCATTTTCATTTCCCCTAAAATCCTATCATTCATCTCACCAAATAACTTCTTCTCTAACAGCAAAAAAACATCTAATCGATTCTGAAACTGACCATGATACTAAACTTGTTTGACCAATTCTTATCACCCACTCTTTTAGGAACTCCCCTTATCATCATTGCGATAATTTTCCCATGAATTTTTTTCTCACAATCTCACTATTGAATTACTAACCGCTTCCACTCTTTTCAAACATTAATTATTGAACAATTCTCCAAACAAGTCCTCTCTACAATTAGCTCCAACGGACTTAAATGATCACCAATTTTGGTATCAATTTTTATCTTTATTATCTCTATAAATTTAATCGGCCTTCTCCCTTACACATTCACCCCGACCTCCCAACTCTCATTAAATTTAGGCCTTGCGATTCCACTTTGACTAGGAACTGTTCTAGTAGGATTTCGAAACCAAATAACTACCTCCCTTGGCCACTTCCTGCCAGAAGGAACCCCAACTCTTCTAATCCCTGTCCTTATTATTATTGAAACAATTAGCCTTTTCATCCGACCTCTCTCTCTCGGAGTTCGTTTAACTGCCAATATTACAGCCGGCCACCTCTTGATTCACCTCATTTCTATAGCCACAATAGCCTCAGCCTCAATACAACTTTACCTACCCGCCCTCACAATTCTTGCACTCCTATCTCTTACCATCCTAGAAATTGCTGTTGCAGTTATTCAAGCCTATGTATTTGTACTTCTATTAAGCCTCTATCTCCAAGAAAACACTTATGGCCCACCAAACCCACGCCTTTCACATAGTTAACCCAAGCCCATGACCCCTAACAGGGGCTATAGCCGCCTTTCTCCTAACCTCAGGCCTTGCCTTATGATTTCACTTCAATACAACAACTATCCTATTTATAGGCCTTACATTAATAATCTTGACCATATTCCAGTGGTGACGAGATGTAATTCGAGAAGGAACATTTCAAGGTCATCACACCCCACCTGTCCAAAAAGGCCTACGATTCGGCATAATCCTGTTCATCACATCAGAAGTATTCTTCTTCATGGGCTTTTTCTGAGCCTTTTATAATGCTAGCTTAGCACCAACCCACGAAATTGGTGAATGCTGGCCACCAGCAGGCATCTCCCCACTTAACCCATTTGAAGTTCCCCTTCTAAATACAGCTGTCCTCCTAGCTTCTGGTGTCTCCATTACATGAGCTCACCACAGCCTGATAGAAGCGGACCGGAAAAACATAATCAATGCTCTGTCACTAACCATTATTCTCGGAGTCTATTTCACTATCCTCCAAGCCATGGAATACTACGAAGCCCCATTTTCGATTGCTGACGGAATTTATGGCTCAACCTTCTTTGTAGCTACAGGCTTCCATGGCCTTCATGTTATCATCGGATCATTATTTTTATTCACCTGTCTTCTACGTCAAATCCGATTCCACTTTACATCCAACCACCACTTTGGCTTTGAAGCAGCAGCATGATACTGACACTTCGTAGACGTAGTCTGACTTTTCCTTTTTATTTCAATTTACTGATGAGGCTCATACTTTCTTAGTACAGCAGTATAGATGGCTTCCAACCATCAGACCTAGAATAATACTCTAGAGAAAGTAATGCTTGCGTACATACTTCTGACCATCGCTTTATCCTTAATTATTGCAATCATCAGCTTCTGACTTCCACTTCTGTCACCGGATACTGAAAAACTATCCCCGTATGAATGTGGATTTGATCCGCTAGGCACTGCCCGCCTACCGTACTCAATACGATTCTTTTTAGTTGCTATTCTTTTTCTCCTGTTTGACCTTGAAATCGCCCTACTTCTGCCAACCCCGTGATCTGCCCAACTCTTACCACCCCTAGCTATCACCCCATGAGCCTTACTCATCCTCCTTCTTCTAACAGTCGGATTTGTTTACGAATGAACTCAAGGTGGCCTAGAATGGGCAGAATGAATGGCTAGTCTAAAAAAGACAACTAATTTCGACTTAGTTAATTATGGTTCAACCCCATAGCTCTTCTTTGACACTCATTATGATAATATTTTTTCTTGTTATAATCGGCCTCTCCTTCCACCGATTACACTTACTATCAGCCCTTCTATGTCTGGAAGGAATAATGCTAGTTATCTTTATTGGGCTTTCAATATGACCAAACAACCTTACAATTTTTCCATTAATAGCCCCCTTAACTATACTAACTATATCAGCCTGCGAAGCCAGCCTAGGCCTTTCCCTAATAATTGCTCTGGCTCGATCCCACGGCTCTGACAATTTAAAAACCCTAAACTTACTGCAATGATAACCCTAGTAGCCGCCTGATCTTCATTAATTATTTCGTCTCTTATTTTACCACAAAAAAACCTATGAACCCTCTCTGTCATTCAAGGCTTTATTATTTCAATATTCTCCCTATCTTGACTTGTCTTACATGATTTCCACTTCTTCACCACATACTTCTTATTCGACTCCCTGTCCGGCCCTCTGTCTATTCTATCATGCTGATTGTTCCCACTTACCCTCCTAGCCAGTCAAAACAAAATCTCTAAAGAACCACAAGCCCGTCAACGAGTCTATATTGCCAACGCAACGCTCCTCCAATTAACCACCCTACTCGCCTTCTCAACTACAGACCTTCTTCTTTTTTTTATCTTTTTTGAAGCCTCATTGATCCCGACTTTATTTATCATCACACGATGGGGGGCCCAAGAACAGCGCCTTCAAGCAGGAATATACTTAGCTTTCTACACAATACTTGGAGCTGTCCCACTTCTCATTTTCCTTTTAGACTCCTACTTTAAAGCAGGGACCCTCTTCATTCCCCTTCTATCAACCTTCATACCTCTTTACCCTACCTCTTTTCTAGGATTATTCTGAATCCTATTTAATTTCGCCTTTCTGATTAAACTCCCTATGTATTTCCTCCACCTTTGACTCCCCAAAGCCCACGTTGAAGCACCGATTGCAGGATCTATGGTCCTGGCCGGAACCCTTTTAAAGCTGGGGGGGTACGGAATGCTACGCCTTTCTCCAATTCTTCCACCAGACAACCTTAACAAGACTATTTTATTTCTTCTTATCGCTATATTGGGCATCATCGCAACAGCATCTCTCTGCACCCGACAAACTGACCTTAAATCTCTTATTGCTATATCATCAGTCAGCCACATAAATCTAGTCATTGTAGCCGCTCTTATTAACACCCACCAAAGTATCTCGGGAGCTATAATTATAATAATTGCCCACGGCCTGACTTCCTCAGCCCTATTCTGCCTAGCCAACACCTCATACGAACGCACTAACAGCCGAACAATGGCCCTCCTACGAGGTTCCCTCATTATCCTCCCTCTCACTACCCTGTGATGACTAGCAACTCTTCTCCTAAACATAGCCCTCCCGCCATCGATCAATTTTCTAGCAGAAATACTTATTATAACAGCCATTTATGCTTGATCACCAATAGCTTTTTTAATTACAGCCCTAAACCTGATCTTCACCACAGCCTACACCCTTTATGCTTTCTGATCAACCCAACGGGGCCCAATCCCTAAACACCTAAAAACCCTTTACCCAGCAATTGCTCGCGAACATCTCATTTTTTTCCTCCATATTTCTCCCATCCTGCTCATAATTCTGAAACCAGAACTCCTGTTCTCTTGTGAACGTAGTTTAGTAAAAACACTAGGTTGTGATCCTAGAGAAGGGAGATGATTTCTCTTCGCTCACCGAGCCTGTTCCGGGATAATGAGTTCTGCTAATTCCTCATATCTATGGTTCAACTCCATAGCAAGCTCTTCCCACCAAACTCAATGGACCTATGTCTGGTCATAACCGCCTGTCTAGCACTTACTATTCTCTCCCTAACCTCTCCGTTTCTCTTTCTCTCATCTAATAATCTTGCCACTAAAATTACCAAGGCAGTATTAATAGCAACCATCATCTCTTTCCCACCAATCCCAATATTCATCAACCAGAACATAGAATCAATTTCTATCCACTGGCACTGAACACCAGTCGGATCCTCAACCATCGACCTCTCTATCCTATTTAACTGCTACTCTGTTATCTTTACCCCTATTGCCCTTTTTGTTACATGAAACATTATAGAATTCTCCCTGTGATACATAAAATCCGACCCCAAAATTAACACCTTTTTTAAGTACCTCCTAATCTTCCTCCTATCAATAATCCTTCTTGTTTATTCAGGTAATCTCTTTGTTCTCTTCATCGGTTGAGAAGGAGTTGGAATTATATCGTTCATGCTAATCGGGTGATATCATGCCCGAAACAACTCAGGTGCCGCCGCTCTTCAAGCTGTCCTATATAACCGTGTAGGTGATATTGGCTTCCTGTTCTCCATCTGCTGACTATTGACTAACTCTAACTCACTAGACCTAGAAACAATCTCCTCCATAAACCTCCCCTATCCTATCCTAATCTCACTTATTGTGGCTGCCGCAAGTAAGTCAGCTCAATTTGGATTTCACCCATGACTAGCCTCCGCCATAGAAGGTCCAACCCCAGTCTCAGCCCTACTGCACTCCAGCACAATAGTGGTAGCGGGTATTTTTTTACTTATTCGCACCTCCCCAATACTAGCACAAAATCAAACTGCTTTAACCTCCTGCCTTTGTTTAGGAGCTATCTCCACTTTCTTCGCTGCTACATGTGCCCTCACACAAAATGACATCAAAAAAATTATTGCTTATTCAACAGCCAGTCAACTGGGCCTAATAATGGTAGCCATTGGCCTGAACTTTCCCCACTTAGCGTTCTTCCATATTTGTACCCATGCATTTTTTAAAGCCATACTATTCCTGTGCTCCGGATCAATCATTCATAACCTCAACGACGAGCAAGACATCCGGAAGATGGGCGGACTACAAAACCTTTTGCCTATTACCATGACATGTACTTCAGTCGGAAGCCTCGCACTTATAGGAACCCCCTTTCTAGCAGGGTTCTTCTCAAAAGATTCTATTATTGAAGTTATAAACACATCCTTTGCAAACACACTTGCTATTATACTCACAATTATTGCCACTTCATTCACAGCAATCTACAGCCTTCGCCTCATTTTCTTTGCGTCCATAAAATATCCACGAACCACCCCAATTGTCTCAATCAACGAGAATAATCTACTAATTATCAACCCTTTTAAACGATTAGCCATTGGTAGCATTATTTCAGGCCTGTTCATTATCAACTTCATAATTCCACCATCACCTATTATTATGACCCTACCACTTTACTCAAAAATGGCCGCCGTCATCATTACTATTTTAGCTTTCTTGGTTGCCATTGATCTTGCTAATTTAGCCTGATCTTCTTCTCCACCCTCCATACACTCTAACTCTAAAACACTCGACACCACCTTCTTCACATCACTCCTCCATCGCCTAACCCCAACAACATTATTTGATATAGCCCAAAAAACAACCCACATCACCAACCTTATTTGACTAGAAAAACTCGGACCAAAGGGACTGTCTAACTCTCAACTGCCCCCCATTAAAACTTCACAAAAGACCCAAACAGGCCTAATCAAAACATACCTTTCAACATTCTCTGTAACCGTTCTACTCTCCATGATTATCTCACAGCTCGTAAGGCCCCACTATAATGTCCTCGCACAACTTCTAAGGCAACAAACAAAGTCAACAATAAACCTCAACCAACAACAGACAAAACTCACCCCCCGGAATAGAACAACCCAGAAACACCAACCCAATTCTGCACCACAACCTCCCCTGCTAATGACTCCACTGAACCACCAACCCCCATTATCTTGTAACCTAACCCCAATAAAACACTATAAACTAGCAAATAAACTACTACACTGCTGCTACCCCAAGCCTCTGGATAAGGCTCAGCCACCAAAGCCACACTGTAAGCAAACACCACTATCATACCCCCTAAGTAAACCAAAAAAAGAACCAAAGATAAGAATGTCCCCCCACCAGTCATTAACACCAGACACCCTGCCCCCGCCCCCCCCACCAACCCAAACACAGCAAAATAAGGAGACGGATTTGACGCTACAGCCAACAGTCCTAATACTAACCCAAACTCAAAAATCACTATTCCCACAAGGACTTTAACCTAGACCTGCAGACTGAAGATCTGCTGTTATTTTTAACTATGAGAACTCTTATGGCCCACACAATCCGCAAATCCCATCCAATTATCAAGATTATTAATAACTCATTTATTGACCTCCCGTCCCCATCAAACATCTCCCTGTTATGGAACCTCGGCTCACTGCTAGGACTTTGCTTAATTGTTCAAATCGCTACAGGCCTGTTCTTAGCCATACACTACACCGCAGACATCTCCTCAGCCTTCTCATCTGTCGCCCACATTTGCCGCGATGTTAACTACGGATGACTTCTACGTAATGTCCACGCCAACGGGGCCTCCTTCTTTTTTATCTGCATCTACCTCCACATTGCCCGCGGCATTTACTTCGGCTCCTTTCTTTTCAAGGAGACCTGAAACATTGGAGTTATCCTCCTCTTACTTGTAATAGCCACAGCCTTTGTTGGCTATGTACTTCCATGAGGACAAATATCATTCTGAGGGGCAACAGTAATCACTAACCTTCTATCAGCCGCACCTTACATTGGTCTAGACCTCGTCCTTTGAATCTGGGGCGGATTCTCAGTAGATAACGCTACCCTCACCCGGTTCTTCACATTCCACTTTATCCTCCCATTTGCCATTGCCGGAGTCTCCCTCCTTCACCTTCTCTTTTTGCACCAATCAGGTTCTTCAAACCCAACAGGACTTTCATCTGAACCAGACAAAGTCCCATTCCACATTTACTTCTCGTTCAAAGACATTCTTTGATTCATCATCCTACTAACTGCCCTAACCCTAGTCTCCACCATAATTCCTAACTTCCTGTCAGATCCTGACAATTTCACGCCAGCTAACCCGTTAGTCACCCCTCCACACATTAAACCTGAGTGGTACTTCCTATTTGCCTACGCCATCCTTCGTTCTATCCCAAATAAACTAGGCGGGGTCCTGGCCCTCCTATCCTCCATCTTAGTCCTTATACTTATCCCTATTATCCACACCTCAAAACAACGAAACCTTACCTTCCGGCCTATCTCAAAAGTTCTCTTTTGATCATTTGTCGCTAACACTTTCGTCCTCACCTGAATTGGGGGCCAACCAGTAGAAGACCCATTCATTACAATCGGACAAATCGCCTCCGTCTTATTCTTTCTCATCCTCATCATTTTAATCCCAACTCTCAGCAATTTAGAGAACAAAATTCTCTGAAAAGGTCGCACACACTAA